TTACAATAAAAACATTAAGTAAAATAATTTAATTTTTTTGCAAAAAAATGCGCTCAGAAGACGATTTTTGCGCAATTTTTTGCATTTTTTGTCATTTTTTAGTTTACGGATTTGGTCCCAAATTTTAACTTTTTTTTTACATAAATTGGAAAAGTCAAACAAAATGGGGGTTTTTTACTGAAATTTTTCAACAACATAGGTTTTTAAAATATAAATGTTTAATAAATTAATATAATAGAAACGTATATATAATTAAGAGATTACTATTATGATATTTTTAATATATATTAATTATATCTAGTATCTTTAAAATAAATAGAAACTATAATTATATATATATTATTAAACTTATGAATTAATCTGCATGTTAGTTATACTGAAACGTATTAAAACTTTTAATAAAGGATTTTTTATTAAACCAAAAAATTTTTTCCAAAAAAAACTTTAATTAAAAAAATTTAATTTTTTTGCAAAAAAAGGCCCCCCAAAAAAAAATTTTGCCCAATTTTTTGCATTTTTTGGCCTTTTTTAATTTACGGATTTGGCCCCAAATTTTAACTTTTTTTTTACCAAAATTGGAAAAACCAAACAAAAGGGGGGTTTTTTTCCGAAATTTTTCCACAACAAAGGTTTTTAAAAAAAAAAGGTTTAAAAAATTAAAAAAAAAAAAACCTTATAAAATTTTATTTTAAAATTAAATTAGGGGATGAATTTAGTTTTATTGATAAATTTTATTTTGAAATTTAATTAGGGGATGAATTAAATTTTCTTTTATTGGTAATTTTTATTTTGAAATTTAATTAGGGGATGAATTAAATTTTCGTTTATTGGTAAATTTCATTTTGAAATCTAATTAGTGGATGAATTTAGTTTGACAAACTAAATTTTATAAARATTAAATTGTTGGTTAAAATAGAATTATTCAATAAAATTTTATTTTAAAATTAAATTAGGGGATGAATTTARTTTTATTGATAAATTTTATTTTGAAAATTAAATTAAAAGATAGATTTCCAAATAAAATTTTTTATAAAAATTAAATTGTTGGTTAAAATTTATTAATTACGGATATTTTAAATTAATTTTTAAATTAGTTTACTAATATTTAGATTTTTTATTAATTAGGAATAAATTTTTGTTAAAATTCATTGATTATTCCAATAAAAGGTCCATTTTCGTAGCGGAGCTAATTCGAAGTATGTTTACATAAGATGACTATACTAAAAAGTTTTATTTTAACTTAAAAATTAAATGTTATTTTTTATTATATGTGAATTGTTTTTTAGAGGAAATTTACAGTAATTATATTTATATATTAAGGAAACTTAGATTTAGAAATAATAATTATTATTAACAAAATTTGTGCCAGCAGTTGCGGTTATACAAATAATATAATTTAATTTTATTAATAAAAATTAATTGATTAATTTAAATTTTAAATTAAAATTTTTTAGGTAAAATTTTAAATTTTAATTATATTTATGTTATTAAATGAAGTTTAGAAATTTAATTTATAAACTAGGATTAGATACCCTATTATTTTAAATGTAATTTTATTTATTAAATTATTAAAAGTTATGTTCTTTAAAATTAAAAATTTTGGCGGTATTTTAGTCTTTTCAGAGGAACCTGTTTTGTAAATGATAATCCACGATTTAATTTATTTTTATTATTAATTTGTATATCATCGTAATTAAGTATTTTATCAGAATTGTTAATATTTAAAGTTTTTTATAAAAAAATTAGTCAGATCAAGGTGCAATTTATATAAAAGTAATAATGGGTTACAATAAATTTATTTTTGGATAATTTTTATTATTAAAAATTTGAATTTGGATTTGATAGTAAGTTTAATTAATTTATTAAGTTGATTTTGGCTCTAAAATATGCACATATCGCCCGTCGCTTTCATTTAATATGAAATAAGTCGTAACAAAGTAGATTTACTGGAAAGTGAATCTAGAATATCAAATTAGAGCTTGATTATAAAGCATTTTAGTTACATTAAAAAGTAAATTGTGAAATTCAATTTAATTTGAAATTAAAAATTTATTAAATTTTTAAGTTTTATAAAATTTTTAAATTAAAAAAAATATTTTTTATTATATTATAGAAAAAATTAATTTTATTATAGTTAAATAGTATTGTGAAAGAAAAAAATTAATTGTTGAATAGAAAAATTCTTTTTTTGTACCTTGTGTATCAGGGTTTATTAACTAAAAATTATTTATTTAATTATCTCGAATTTAAAAGATCTAAAAAGTTAATATTTTTATTGTAAAATAAATATTTTTAATTATTTTTTAGTAATGAAATGTTATTCGTTTTTAAATATATCTAGTTTTTTAAGAAAAAAATTTAATTTATTTATTATTAATATAACTATAATTGTATATTTTTATATTATTAATATTAAATATTTTTAGGGATGAGCTTAAAAATAAATAATTATTAGAAATTTAAAGATAAATTAAAATTAGGATTAAAAATTTTCAAATTTTAAAGTATGTTATAATTTATATTATATTTATATAATTTTTATTTTCTATAAATTTTTTATTAAAATTTAAATTTAAATTAAAAAAATTTAGTAATAATGATAAAATTAGTATATAAAAATTATATAAATATATTTTTATGTAAGGTTAGTTAAAGGAATTCGGCAAATATTTTTTCACCTGTTTATTAAAAACATGTCTTTTTGTATAATATTTAAAGTCTAGTCTGCCCTCTGATTAAATTGAATGGCCGCGGTATTTTGACCGTGCTAAGGTAGCATAATCATTAGTTTTTTAATTGAAAGCTGGAATGAAGGGCTGAATGAAAAAAAAACTGTCTCTAATTAATTATTTTAGAATTTTATTTTTAAGTTAAAAAGCTTAAATTTTATTAAAAGACGAGAAGACCCTATAGAGTTTAATAATTTTATACTATAAAAAATTTGGRATTAATATTTTTATTTTTATATAATTATTTGATTGGGGTGATTAAAAAATTTAATAAACTTTTTTATTTATTTATATTGATTAATAAATAATTGATCCAAAAATTTTGATTATAAGATAAAATTACCTTAGGGATAACAGCGTAATTTTATTTGAGAGTTCTAATCGATAATAAAGTTTGCGACCTCGATGTTGGATTAAAATTTATAATTGGTGTAGAAGCTATATTATTAAGTCTGTTCGACTTTTAAAATTTTACATGATCTGAGTTTAAACCGGTGTAAGCCAGGTTGGTTTCTATCTTTAATTTAAAAATTTATTTTAGTACGAAAGGACCAAATATAATAAATAATATTTTAATTTTTGAATAAAATTATTATTTTGGCAGATTAGTGTAATAGATTTAGAATCTTTAAATGTAATTTATATTACAAATAATACTTGATATTAAAAGATTTAATTATAATATTTATTTCTAGTTTAATTTTGATTGTGTGTGTATTAATTAGGGTAGCATTTTTAACATTATTAGAACGTAAAGTTTTAGGTTATATTCAAATTCGTAAAGGTCCAAATAAAGTTGGTTTTATTGGATTAATCCAACCTTTTAGTGATGCAATTAAATTATTTAGTAAAGAACAAACTTATCCTTTAATAGCTAATTTTAATTTATATTATATTTCTCCTGTGTTAAATTTAATATTAGCTTTATTTATTTGAATATGTATGCCTTTTATTAGAGTAAATATTAGATTTAATTTAACTATATTATTTTTTTTGGCAATTTCTAGATTGAGAGTTTATACAATTATATTGGCTGGTTGATCTTCTAATTCTAATTATTCATTGTTAGGTAGATTACGTTCTGTTGCTCAAACAATTTCTTATGAAGTAAGATTAGCTTTAATTTTAATGTCTTTTTTATTTTTAATTTTAAGTGTAAGAATAATTGATTTATTAAAATATCAAGAGTATATTTGATTTATTTATTTACTTTTTCCTTTATGTTTAATATGATTAGTTTCTAGTTTAGCAGAAACTAATCGTACACCTTTTGATTTTGCGGAAGGAGAATCTGAATTAGTTTCAGGGTTTAATGTTGAATATAGAAGAGGTGGTTTTGCTATAATTTTTTTAGCTGAATATGGAAATATTTTGTTTATAAGAATAATATGTGTTTTTTTATTTATAGGAGCTAATTTAATTAGTTATTTATTTTTTTTAAAATTATCTTTTGTTTCTTTTTTTTGGCTTTGAGTTCGGGGTACTTTACCTCGGTACCGATATGATAAATTAATATATTTAGCTTGAAAAGGTTATTTACCTGTTTCATTAAATTATTTAATTTTTTTTTGTAGAATAAGAATGATGTTTTTCATTCTTATGATTTAGTTAATTATTTTTAGTACAAGTTAATAGAGGGTTAAACCTCTTTATTATACTTTCAAAGTATAAACTTATACAAGTTCATTAACTTATTTAAAAATAATTAAGTCTCAAATATTAGAAATTAAAGGATTTATAATATAATATAAAAAATATATTACTGTTAGAATTTGACCGGTTAAAATATAAGGGTCTTCAACAGGTCGAGCACCAATTCAAGTTAATAAAATAATAATAGAAACTAATGATCAAAATAAAAATTTGTTTAATGGATAAAATTGTGAAGTTAAATATTTTTTTTTATTAATAAAAGGTAAACTATATAGAATAGCAATTGATATTACTAGAGCAATTACTCCTCCTAATTTGTTAGGAATAGATCGTAAAATTGCATATGCAAATAGAAAATATCATTCTGGTTGAATATGAATTGGAGTAACTAAAGGATTTGCAGGGGTAAAATTATCTGGATCTCCAAGTAAGTAAGGATTACTTAAAGTTAAAAAAATTAATAAAAATAATATAATTATTATTCCTAGAATATCTTTAAAAGTAAAATAGGGGTGGAAAGGAATTTTATCAATATTTCTATTTGTTCCAATAGGATTACTTGAACCTGTTTGATGTAAATATAATAAATGAATAATTATAAATGCAAAAATAATAAAAGGTAAAATAAAATGAAATGTGAAAAATCGTGTCAAAGTTGCATTATCAACTGCAAAACCTCCTCAGATTCATTGTACTAATCTATTTCCTAAATAAGGAATAGCAGATATTAAATTAGTAATTACAGTTGCACCTCAAAAAGATATTTGACCTCATGGTAAAACATAACCTAGAAAAGCAGTTGCTATTACTAAGAAAAAAATTGTAACTCCAATTAATCAAGTTTCAATTATATTATAAGATCTATAATATATACCTCGTCCAATGTGAATATATAAGCAAATAAAAAAAAATGATGCTCCATTTGCATGTAATGTTCGAAGTAATCAACCATAATTTACATCTCGACAAATATGTGTTACTCTATTAAAAGCTAATTCAACATTAGGACAGTAATGTATTGCTAAAAATAGACCTGTAAAAATTTGAATTATTAGACAAATTCCTAATAATGAACCAAAATTTCATATATAAGAAATATTTGAAGGTGAAGGGAATACAATTAAAGCATTATCAATAATTTTAAATAAGGGGCTAGTTTTACGAATTGGTATTTTCATTAGAATATTTGACGTAAAGGTCCATATAAAAAATTAGTAATTTTTACAGTTGCAATTAAAGTGATAAATAAATAAATAATTATTATAATTATAATTAAATAATTAGGAAAATTAAAATATTTTATTATAGATAAGTTTATATTTTGATTAAAATTAAATATTTTAGTTTCAATAATTTTATTTAATAAATTAAAATAAAATTGATCTATTAATATAAAAATTAATATTAATCTTATGGTTAATATGATAATAAATATTAATTTAAAATTAAATTTAAATTTTTCATTAGAGGCGATTCTAGTTATATAGATGAATAAAATTAATATTCCACCAATTATTACCAAAAATAAGATATAGGAATATCAATAATTTATATTTATTAATCTTCTAATTAAAGCAATTAAAATTGTTTGAACTAATAATATTAATCCTGAAGATAGAGGATGGTTTATAAATATAAATATTATAGATGTTATTAAAATAATAGGTAAAAATAGTATAATTTCAGATATTAGTTTAATTAAAATATTAATTTTGGAGATTAATGATAAATATTTATTTATATCTGAAGTTTTAAAAGAAACCTTATTTTTGATTTACAAGACCAATATTTTATTTAAATTATTAAAACTTTAATGTTAATATATATATTGTCAATTATATTTTTTTCAGGAGCTTTAAGATTTGTTTTAAATCGAAAACATTTATTGATAATATTATTAAGTTTAGAATTTATTGTTGTATCATTATATTTTTTTATTATTTATATATTTAAGAAACATAAATTATGAATATTTTTTTTTCAAATAATTTATTTAACTATAAGAGTTTGTGAAGGGGCTTTAGGGTTATCTATATTAATTTTAATAGTTCGAATACATGGTAATGATTATATTACAACTTTTTCTTTTTTATGATAATATTTTTATTTGGGTTAATTATATTGATTCCTTTAAGGTTTTTAAATTTATTTTGATTAATTCAATGATTTTTTTTTATTTTAACTTTTTTATTTATTTTAAATTATAGAGGATTTTATCAAATTTTTAGAATTTCTTATTTTTTAGGAATAGATATATTATCATATAGTTTAATTTTATTAAGATTTTGAATTTGTAGTCTAATAATTTTAGCTAGTATAAAATTATATCAAAATAATGAATATTATGGTTTATTTATTTTTGTATTGATTTTTTTATTATTAAGTTTATATTTAACATTTTCTTCTTTAAATTTATTTAATTTTTATTTATTTTTTGAAATTAGTTTAATTCCAACTTTAATTTTAATTATTGGATGAGGGTATCAACCAGAACGATTAGAGGCTGGTATTTATTTATTATTTTATACTTTATTTATATCATTACCAATAATAATTATAATTTTTTATTTAAGTGAAAAATTATATGTGACAAGATTTAGATTTTTAAATATAAATTTAAATATATTTTTTATATTTTTATGTGTAAATTTAGTTTTTTTCGTTAAAATTCCAATATTTTTTTTACATTTATGGCTTCCAAAGGCTCATGTTGAAGCCCCTGTTTCAGGTTCAATAATTTTAGCTGGTATTATATTAAAATTAGGAGGATATGGTTTATTACGATTTATAATTTTATTTAAGTATTTTTTATTAAATTTAAATATTTTTTTTATTATTATTTCTTTAATTGGGGGTTTTTTTGTTTCTTTAATTTGTATTCGTCAAAGAGATATAAAATCTTTAATTGCTTATTCTTCTGTTTCTCATATAAGTTTAGTTTTAGCTGGTATTATAACATTAAATTATTGAGGATTATGAGGAGCTTTAATAATAATATTAGCTCATGGTTTATGTTCTTCAGGATTATTTTGTTTAGCAAATATTATATATGAACGAATTCATAGACGAAGACTTTATTTAAATAAAGGTTTATTAAATATTATACCTAATTTAAGTTTATTATGATTTTTATTAATTTCTTCTAATATAGCAGCTCCTCCTTCTTTAAATTTAATAAGGGAAATTATATTAATTAATAGAATTGTAAGATTTAGTATTTTAAGTATATTATTTTTATCTTTAATATCATTTTTTAGGGCTGTTTATTCTTTATTTTTATATTCTTATTCTCAACATGGAATATATTATTCAGGGTTTTATATATTTTATAGAGGATTTATACGAGAATATTTGTTATTAATATTACATTGATTACCTTTAAATTTTTTATTTTTAAAAATAGAATTTTTAGTACAATGAATTTAATCTAAATAGTTTAATTAAAATATTAGTTTGTGGTACTGAAGATATAAAATTTTATTTTAGATTATTTGTTTTATTTATTTTAGTTTATTTTTAATTTTAAGTATTAGGTTTTTAATTTCATCATTATTTTTATTAATTTTAAATATTACATATATTTTAGAATTAAGACTTTTATCTTTAAATTCTTCTAATATTTTTTTTGTAGTTTTATTGGATTGGATATCTTTAATATTTATAAGATTTGTTTTATTTATTTCTTCTATAGTTATTTTTTATAGAGAAGAATATATGAGAGGAGATTTATATAAGAATCGTTTTATTTTACTTGTTGTTATATTTGTATTATCAATAATATTATTAATTATTTCTCCTAATTTAATTTCAATTTTATTAGGATGAGATGGATTAGGGTTAGTTTCTTATTGTTTAGTAATTTATTATCAGNATTTNAAAAGGTTTAATGCAGGAATATTAACGGCATTAAGAAATCGTATTGGAGATGTTGCATTATTAATAGCTATTGCTTGGATATTAAATTTTGGTAGTTGAAATTTTATTTTTTATTTAGATTTAATAAAGGAAGAGTTTACAATAGAATTAATTAGTTATTTAGTTGTATTAGCTGCTATAACAAAAAGTGCACAAATTCCTTTTTCTTCTTGATTACCAGCTGCAATAGCAGCTCCTACCCCTGTTTCTTCTTTAGTTCATTCTTCTACATTAGTTACTGCTGGGGTTTATTTATTAATTCGTTTTAATTTTGCATTTAGGGAAACTTTGATAATAATTTTATTATTTATTTCTTCTATAACTATATTTATATCAGGATTAGGGGCTAATTTTGAATTTGATTTAAAAAAAATTATTGCTTTATCAACATTAAGACAATTAGGGTTAATAATATCAATTTTAGCTTTAGGGGAATATAAATTAGCTTTTTTTCATTTATTAATTCATGCATTATTTAAGGCTTTATTATTTATATGTGCTGGTAATATTATTCATAATTTATTAAATTGTCAAGATATTCGATTTATAGGAGGGTTAATTAAACATTTACCTTTAACTTGTACATATTTAAATATTTGTAATTTATCTTTATGTGGTTTACCTTTTATATCTGGATTTTATTCTAAAGATTTAGTTGTAGAATTTATATCAATAACTTATTTAAATATATATATTTATATAATTTTTTATATTTCTATTGGTTTAACAGTTTCTTATAGGTTTCGTTTAACTTATTATTCTATTACGGGAAATTTTAATTATATTACTTTAAATTTAATAAGGGAAAGTAGATTAATTATATTAAAAGGTATAAGAGGATTAATTTTATTTGTTATTTTTAGAGGTAGAATATTTTCTTGATTAATTTTTTCTGTCCCTTATTTTATTTGTCTTTCTTTTCTTATAAAAACTATAACTTTAATTATGATTAGATTAGGTGGTTGATTAGGTTATGAATTATCAAAATTTAAAATTTCTTATAATTTATTTAGATTTAAAATATTTAACAATTATTTTATTTATAAGAATAATATGAAATATACCTTTATTTATCAACTTTGGGGGTTAATTATTTACCAGTTTATATGGGAAAATTTTATATATAATTTTTTTGATCAAGGATGATTTGAATATTATGGAGGTCAAAATTTATCAAAAACTTTAAAAAGAATAACAATAATTCAATTGTTTTCTTTAAATCATTTAAAAATTTATTTATTATTATTAATTTTTTGATTAATATTTTTATTTTTAAATTTTTACTTAAATAGCTTATATAAAGAGTATAATTTTGAAGAGATTAGGGAAGTTTTAAACTTTTAAGTATATTTATAAGAAAAGTTCTAATTTTACAATGAAAATGTAATGTTTTTATTAAACTATATAAATAGAAATAAAAACAAAATTTCATTGCTTAAGAATTAAGTTAGAAGCTTATTCTTGAATTTTCTTATTTCTTTAATTGGAGAAAACTCATTTTTATCATTAACAGTGATAGACCTCTAATTTGGTTTCAATTAAAAATAAGGGTTGAATAACCAAACTTTTAGGTCGAAACTAAATGCAAAATTTGCTTCTTATTTAAGATAAATTGATTATTCAATATTTTTTAAATGCAACTTAAATGTTAAGATTTAACTATTATCCTTAATTAATTCAATTTAAAGCACCTTGATTTCATTCATGATATAATCCTCATAATAAAATTAAAATAAAGGTAATTAAAATAATTGAATAATTTATAATATTAGAAATTTTTATAGTAATAATTAAGGGTAAAAGTAAAGTAATTTCTACATCAAAAATTAAGAAGATAATAGCAATTAAAAAAAAATGTAATGAAAAAGGTAATCGGGCAGAAGTTTTTGGATCAAATCCACATTCAAATGGGCTTCTTTTTTCTCGATCATAAAAACTTTTTTTTGAAATTAAGTTTAAAATTAAAACTAATAGAATTATAATTATATAAATTATTATTAATAGTATGATTAAAATTTTTATTATTTATACTAGATTTCTAGATTTTTTGATTGGAAGTCAAATATAATTTTTATATTATATAAATATCTACCTCATCAATAGATAGAAATATATAAAAATAATCATACTACATCAACAAAATGTCAATATCAGGCAGCTGCTTCAAAACCAAAATGATGGATAGATGAAAAATGATTAAAATATTGTCGAATAGTACAAATTAATAGAAATGTTGTTCCAATAATAACATGTAATCCATGAAATCCTGTAGCTATAAAAAAAGAAGATCCATATACAGAATCTGAAATAGCAAAAGGTGCTTCAATATATTCATAACCTTGTAAAATTGTAAAATAAATACCTAAAATTACGGTTAACATTAATCCTTGTAATCCTTGAGAATAATTATTTTCTATTAGTCTATGGTGGGCTCAAGTAACAGTTAATCCTGAAGTTAATAAAATTAATGTATTTAATAAAGGGATTTCAATTGGGTTAAATACTTGAATTCCTTTAGGTGGTCAAAATATTCCAATTTCAATAGATGGGGCAAGAGATCTGTGAAAAAATCCTCAAAAAAAAGAAACAAAAAAAAATACTTCAGATGTAATAAAAAGAATTATTCCTCATCGTAATCCTTTAGTAACTAAAAGAGTATGAAGACCTTGATAGGTTCCTTCACGAATAATATCTCGTCATCATTGATATATAATTAAAGTTGTAATTAATAAACCAATAAATAGAAGGTTATTATTATATAAATGGAATCATTTAATTAAGCCTATTATAGTAGTTATAGCACCTAGAGCTCCTAATAAAGGTCATGGTCTAATATCAACAAGATGAAAGGGGTGATTTTTATGTATTGACATTAATTTACTTCTCTAGAGTATAAAGTTCTTAAGATTGCAAATACATAAGATTGAATTATTGCAACAGCTGATTCAAGGGTTAATAATAAGATTTGTACAATGATTAATAAATTTAATAAATAAATAGATATTATTGGCCCAGTATTTCCTAGTAGGGTTATTAATAAATGACCTGCAATTATATTTGCAGAAAGACGGATAGCTAAAGTTCCAGGACGAATTACGTTTCTAATAGTTTCAATACAAACTATAAAAGGTATTAAAATTGCCGGTGTTCCTTGTGGAACTAAATGTGCTAATATATGAATTGTATTATTTAATCATCCATAAATTATAAATCTTAATCATAAAGGTAAAGCTAGTCTTAAAGTTATTGTTATATGTCTAGTTCTTGTAAAAATATAAGGAAATAATCCTAAAAAATTATTAAATAAAATAATAGAAAATAATGAAATAAAGATTAAAGTTCTTCCTTGAGATTTATAATTTCCTAATAAAACTTTAAATTCTTTATGTAAAATTATAATAATTTTATTTCATAAAATATTTAATCGTGAAGGAATTAATCAAAATATAGGTGGGATAATTATTAAACCAATTATTGTTCTTAATCAATTTAAAGATAAATTAAAATTAGATGTTGGATCAAAAGAAGAAAATAAATTTATTATCATTTTCAATTATAGTTTAATTTAATTTTCAAATTTTTTTTATTTTTAATATTATAGAAAAAATTAAAATAATTTATATTGTTAAATAAGAAATAAATTATAATAAAAAATAATATTAAGCTTAATCAATAAAGAGGTATTATTTGAGGAATTAAAAATTATCAAGTTGATAATTTTAGTTTGACAAACTAATGTTATTTTTTAACTAAATTTTTCATTAGAAATATACGTTAAAATATTATAAATGGTTTAAAATTCCATGGCTTACTTTCAGCCATCTAATGATAATTCAATTATTTTAATAATTCATTTAGAAAAGTAATTAGGAGAAATTCTTTCAATTACAATTGGTATAAATCTATGATTAGACCCACAAATTTCTGAACATTGTCCATAAAATAAACCTGATCGATTTAGTGAAAATCTAACTTGGTTAAGTCGTCCAGGTGTTGCGTCTACTTTAACTCCTAATGATGGAATTGTTCAAGAATGAATTACATCTGCGGATGTAATTAATATACGAATATTAGATTCAAAAGGAACAACAATACGATTATCAACATCTAATAAACGAAAGTTAAATAGGTTTATTTCATTAGTAGGAATTATATAAGAATCAAATTCAATATTTTTAAAATCTGAATATTCATAAGATCAATATCATTGGTGTCCAATTGTTTTAATTGTAATTATTGGATTATTAATTTCATCTAAAATATAGATTAATCGTAATGAAGGGATTGCAATAAAAATTAAAGTAATTGTTGGTAAAACTGTTCAAATAATTTCAATTAATTGACCTTCAAGTAAATAGCGATGTAGGAATTTATTAAAAAATAAAGAAAATAATAATTGACCTACTAATACTGTAATAATAACTAAAATTATTAGTGCATGGTCATGAAAATAAGATAATTGTTCTATTAGAGGGGATGCCCTATCTTGTAATATAAAATTTTTTCAAGTTGAAATTTCTAAAAAAAGGGTAATCTTTATGTTTGGGGTTTAAGTCCAATGCACTAATCTGCCATATTAGAAATTAGCAGATAATATAGGTAATTCAGAATAGCTGTGTTCAGCAGGAGGATTTGATTGAAGTCATTCAATTGAAGAATTTATACTTAATGATCTAATACTTTTTCGTTGGGCTGATAAAGCCTCTCAAAAAATAAATAATAAAAAGATTACTCTCACCAAGGAAATTAAAGATCCAATTGATGAAACAATATTTCATAGAGTAAAAATATCAGGATAGTCAGAATAACGTCGAGGTATTCCTATTAATCCTAAAAAATGTTGAGGGAAAAAAGTTAAATTTACTCCAATAAATATAATAAAAAATTGAATTTTCAAGTAAAAGTTATTTAGTGTTAATCCTGTAAATAAAGGGAATCATTGAACAATTCCTGCTATAATAGCAAATACTGCTCCTATTGAAAGAACGTAATGAAAATGAGCTACTACATAATATGTATCATGTAGTACAATATCAATTGAAGAATTAGCTAATACAACACCAGTTAAACCTCCAACGGTAAATAAAAAAATAAATCCTAAAGCTCAAAGTGTTACTGGCCTATAACTAATTCTTGAGCCATGAAATGTTGCTAATCAACTAAATACTTTAATTCCTGTTGGAACTGCAATAATTATAGTTGCAGAAGTAAAGTAGGCCCGAGTATCAACATCTATTCCTACAGTAAATATATGGTGAGCTCATACAATAAATCCTAATAAACCAATTGCTATTATTGCATAAATTATTCCTAAAGTTCCAAATGCCTCTTTTTTTCTTCTTTCTTGTCTAACAATATGAGAAATTAATCCAAATCCTGGTAAAATTAAAATATAAACTTCAGGATGTCCAAAAAATCAAAATAGATGTTGATACAAAATAGGGTCTCCTCCTCCAGCAGGGTCAAAAAAAGAGGTATTTAAATTTCGATCAGTTAATAATATTGTAATAGCCCCTGCTAATACAGGTAAAGAAAGTAATAAAAGAATAGCTGTGATTATTACAGCTCATACAAATAAAGGTATTCGGTCTAATGTTATTCCTTTTGGTCGTATATTAATAATTGTAGTGATGAAATTAATAGCACCTAAAATGGAAGAGATTCCTGCCAGATGTAAACTAAAAATAGCTAAGTCTACTGAAGATCCTCCATGAGCAATATTAGATGAGAGGGGGGGATAAACTGTTCAACCTGTACCAGCACCTCTTTCTACAATTCTTCTCATAATTAATAAAAATAATGATGGGGGAAGTAATCAAAATCTTATATTATTTATTCGAGGAAAGGCTATATCTGGAGCACCAATTATTAGGGGTACTAATCAGTTTCCAAATCCACCAATTATGATAGGTATTACTATAAAAAAAATTATAATGAAAGCATGGGCAGTAACAATTACATTATAAATTTGATCATTACCAATTAAAGATCCAGGATTTCCTAGTTCAACTCGAACAAGGATTCTTAATGAAGTTCCCACTATACCAGCTCAAACTCCAAAAATAAAATATAAAGTTCCGATATCTTTATGATTTGTAGAAAACAACCATTTATTCGGTAAAATGGCTGAGTCCAGGCAATAAATTGTAAATTTATTTACGAATAATGTATTCTTTTACCAAGCCTTATATTCAATTATGATATTAAATTGCAAATTTAAAGGTAAGTTATTTTTAAGGCTTAAATAAAATCTATTTCTAACTTTGAAGGTTAGTAGTTTAGCTTAACTTAAATCCTTAAAGAATATTAAAAATTCTTGTACAAAGGAAGAGGCTAAGCAAAGTTAATGAATTAAGAAATAGTATTAAAAAATTTCTTATCTTAGAGAATTTAACTAAATTTTCAGTTATTATAATTGTTAGGGAAGAAAATGTAAGTCGGATATAAAAATATAAAGTAATTAATGTAGAAATAATTAAAATTAATCTTAAAACATATATTTGACTTAAAATTAAATTATTAATTACAATTCATTTTGGTAAAAATCCTAAAAAAGGAGGTAAACCACCTAAAGATAAAAAATTTATAATAAAAAATAATTTTACTAATTTATTAGAATTTAATGAATAAAATAATTGGTTTAAGGTGAAAATATTTATTTTATAAAAAATAAAAATGATATTTAATGAAATTATAGAATAAATGATAAAATAAGAAAATCAAATTAATTTAAAATTTATTATTCTTGCTAGTATTCAACTAATATGATTAATTGAGGAGTAGGCTATAATTTTTCGAAGGCTTGTTTGGTTTAATCCTAAAATTCCACCAATTAATGAAGAGGTAATAATAATAAATATAAGAAATCATATTATTTTTAAATTGTATATAATTAAAATTATTGGAGCTAATTTTTGTCAAGTTAATAAAATTAAATTATTTATTCAATTTAAACCTTCCATTACTTCGGGGAATCAAGTATGAAAGGGGGCAGCTCCAAGTTTTGTCAATAATGCTGAGTTTAAAATTATTATTAATCAGTAATCTGAATTGTTGGGGATGTATTCAGAAGAAATTAATGATAAAATTACAGCAAATAAGATAATTGTAGAAGCTAAAGCTTGTGTAATAAAATATTTTAAGGAGGCTTCAGCAGGATAAGTATTTTTATTTGATTTTAATAAAGGAAGAATTCTTAATAAATTGATTTCTAACCCAATTCATATATTAAATCAAGAATAAGCTGAGATAGAAATTAAAGTTCCTAATAATATAGAATTAAAAAATAAAATTTTATATAATTTAAAAATTAAAAAGAAAAGAGTAATCTTTATAAGTGGGGTATGAACCCAATAGCTTTATTTAGCTTATCTTTTTGGTCTACACTTTAGTATAAGATGTACATTAACTTTTGATGTTAAAATAAATAGTTTAAATCTATTAAGTGTAATTTTTTTTTGGGGGGGTTAATGAAGGTGAATTTCACATAATTAACTCTATCAAAATTATCCTTTTTATCAGGCACATCATT